CCTTCCGCCGTTAAATTGGACAACCACCGTATCATTGAACCATCTTATCCGAAACCATCAACAACCATCAACCATCTTACCTAGTTAACGTCTCTCATGTCATGTTATGAAGGAAACAGCTCCTGCACAGGTACTGAAAAGCTAGACACATTCGCGAACATCATCGTTAGCAGAAAGGCCGCCGTCATAACAGCTAAAGTATGCCCTCTGCTATACTGGGGCTCCCTTTTAAGACTTAACGGATCGAAGGAGTTCTCTGACCGACATATCTCAGCAATCTTATGGTGTACCTGATCACCGCACGGACTTACCTCTGCCAAGTTGTATGCGTTAGGTCCTCCACCCTGCAGCCCTTCCCTAACGAGGTTCACATAGTGCGTATCCATACAAGTTTAGGATTACTGAGGCTGACTAAATAGTTGCTCCGGCAATGCAGCCCACCATGCCGTAAATCCGATAGACAAAGCAATCAACAACAGCACCATCACCTTCCTCTGGTGAGGACCTATTAAATAAATGAATCTATCAACAAAAGAGAATTCCTTTATTCTCGATCCCGCAACAGTGGCATCCCTCAAACCCACCGCTCTTTCAGCCTTCCTTGCTCCTCGAGCTTGCACCTGTCTCGCTCATCCCCTTTATTAGTAAGGTTGCTTGAGATCCTGGTCTGCATCCAGAGAAGGTTTTCTATCCAACGCTGCTCACGATGGACTCATCCGAGTTGCAGCTTGATTCGGAAGAGAAGATCCTGGGATTAGATCGATCTGATGTTGAATGTCCCTCATGGGCGGTAATCCCGCAGCGCTGGTCACTCTTCTGGGATAAGTTCAGCGAACTGTTCAAGCAATTTGCTAACCTTGGAAGGTATAGGAGTGCCCTTTCGAAATAGGGGCTAGCGTCTTTAGTACCGTACCCTAGCCCTGTTTCCCGAGCTTCCGTTTCAAACTTTCGCCTAGCTTGACACAATACAAAAGAAAATCAAATTCTCAGCTTGCATTCCATTTGTTTGCCTTGTCACACTAATGACACCTTCCTTAAGAGGCAGCAACACCGCCTTTGCACCATCCTTCCAAGCGTGTTCTTTTCTTTCTTGTTCAATAAAGAGAATCACCTTACGATCGAATTGCCATGGTCGCCCAAGCAAGAGGTGACAGAGTTATTGGTGGGGGTTCGGTCCGTTATAGGTACGACATCGCACCAACAAAATTGCATCCTTGTAGGATTTTCCAATGAAGAAAGTGATCAACGGAGACTAGCACCTCATTTCCTTTCTTAAACCAAGTACCCTTACTAGTAAAGTAAAGGGGCTCGAAAGGTTGACTTAGATAGGGTGCGCGTTAGCGCACTGTAGTTTTCTTAGTTTAGTCAAGCGGTTTCTCAAAGAGAATTCCTTCTGTTGCTAGCCGAGTGAGGTAGGTAGATCAGAGAATTCCTTCTTTTCCGTACGCTAGACAGGTACTTTCGGTAGTTACGGGAAGGGCAGCTAGGCTCACTAATCTATAGAATCTTTTCTTGTTGCGTGCACGTGTAGCAGTCATAGCTTGGTCACCGCAGTAACCTCCTTCTGTTTCGGTAGTCGGCTCATATAAATGGTTTTCGGTAGTTCAGTTGTGTTAGCTTGTTGGAAGGTTCGTCCGGATCTCTTCCCGGGTCAACCCACTCAATATCCGAGAGAGGGTAGGCTTTTGGCGGCCGCAGAGACGGCGGATAAAGCAGTGGATAACGCAGCGGATGATACGTACTTGGAAATAACCGGATCATAGAAAAGTCTTTCATGCCTCGACTCTCCCTCGGTTCGTTCGGAAATCATGGTAGTCTTTTCATGGAGATTATTGGGAACGGGAATGGGCTGGGGTTAACAACAACGACAAAACAGCCTTCTGTCTGTTGCCATGGAATGTATAGGTAGGGATTGTTTTATGCTTGGAAAGCCCGTTCCGCGCTCTCTATCCCCTAACTGCTCAATCTCTCACCCAAGCACGAGGGCCTTCCCCAGCTCTGATTCACCACCGGGGGTTCTTAGGGGGGGATTTCACTCCTTTTCGAAGCCCCTTACGTAGAACAAAAAAGAGAGATATAGAGTTTGTCTTCTTTCTCCCTTGCCTTTCCTGTTTCCCTGATTTCCCTAGAACCCAACTTATCCCCGTATGTAGCCATCGTCGCAGTATGTCATGGCATGGAATCGATGTAAGGTCAAATCAAATTCAATACACCTCATCCGGAAAGCAGGAACCTGCAGGCATTCACAAGCCCATTACTTTCCAATCACAGCCTTCTTGTCTTCGACCCTATAGTGGAACTCCCCTGCCCCATTCATACGGAGGTATGCCTCTTGGTTTTCCGCCATCAGCCGTAGCATCTAGGCTATTTCCAAGTCTTGTCGACTCACCGAAGCAAGAGAGTTATTCAGGTAAAGGTCGAAGTTTCTGTGATCACTTACGCAATTGTAGTACGAATCGCAGTAATTTGAATCACAGTATTCTTCCTTAGCACAAGCGCTAAGCGAGAATCATTCCTTGAATAGGAAGAGTTTCACCATTAGCAAGGGCAATTGAAACATTACCGACATCGTTTGAAAGATAAGAGAAGTCGTCAGTTGACCCGGCGGTTCGAAGCTCCCGAGTCAACAACCTAAGGGAGGTTCTTACTTGACTTAGGTGTGAAGATACCTGCGGCATTGGCAGAGTGGGTCTCTTTCTCTTGAGAAGAAGAGACATCGGATCTTGATCTTTTGCTAAGGTAGAATTGAGCGAATTCTTCGAGAATCTCGTTCGGCACTTTTGATAAAGTAGACGATGCTTGCTTCTTATCAAAAACCTCAGGTGGAATAGTTGGCTTTTCTACAGCTGCGTATGCGGGCTTAAGTCACTTTGCCTTTCCGGGAAGATCATCTGGTTTGCCGTTAAGTTCCCAACATCGATCCACGGTATGATTTGGCTTCCCACAATGAGAGCAAATGGGCCGGTTTAAGCCCCCATTCCTTCCTCTTCCACTCTGAGTTGTATGATTGGTAAAGGATCAATGGCCTCTAGCCAAAAGGGCTGAGGCTTAAATGAGAGCATGGGGTTATTCATCGCAAGCTGTCTTGCTTCCTCATTGAGTAGAACTGGAAGGACGTTGTCTCTTCTTCTCAAGTTCTCATTTGCAAGGATCTGGACTTTGATCAGCTCGTATTCCGGCTTCAGTCCAGCCAAAAGATGCCAGGTGTGCCAACTGCACTCAAATTTCATCCACCAACCGCCAGAGCCATTACACCTTACAGCTGCCTTCCAAGCCCTACCACTGTGATGTTAGAATTTCAATGAAATAAATTTCTAATAGAATGCTGGTGACTTTAATGCGGTCGTTGATCCATCCGAGAAATTGGGGAGCCACGTAGACTATTCAGGGGAGGTATGCTAATCGATGATCTACTGATATAGCTAGTGCTACTGGAGCTGCTGCTAGATATGCCATTGGCTTAACTGGCTCTAAACCCTCCCACCGGATAAAGGAATTGAATTTAAAGTAGCCGTCTACACCTAAATTCTCGTCTTCACTGATCCGCATTTATAATGACCGAGACACCTATGTATTCTGAGGCATCAACCTATGTGTTGCCTCTGTTCTCATTCTTTGGTAGTCACAGATTTGTCTTCCCGTTAAGATTCTCCTGACTACATGTCGTTTCCTTGGTCAATGTATACGAAAGTATCTGACCTAAGTTCACGATATTGTCATCAGGCATGGGTTCTCCACGAGCTGTTGATGTTTGGTTATTCCAAATGTCGACCACTTTTTGGTCCTATGTCTGTGTCTACTACAGATGATGAACAGATGCTCTCTAAGGGAGGTTGGCTTTTAAGATGGAGGGTGCAGGCAAGGAAAGGACGTTTTCCATTCCTTCTGCTTTGTTGCAAGCTTTGTTGCGGCCGGCTCATGACTGGTGTATGTCTATCCTTAGGATGATTCCTATGGACGGGACATATGATCAGTTAAAGCCATTAGAGAAGAGTTGTTGATTGGAGTTTGGAGGTCGCTGGTTGGTAGAGAGGAGATTGTAGCAGTACAACGCCAACCATTACTGCCAAAGCTACTGTTCGATTCGCGGGCTGGAGCTTGAGAGGATCGAAGACGTCAGGTTGCCTGAAGGCTTCGGAAATCATTTCGTGCGTCTGATTCGGGTGAACGCACGGGAACCCAAGCTGTAAAAAGGGACAATTCATAACTTCTCGTATCGCATTTGCGTACTCCGCGGAGCAGCAAGCCGCCGGTTGTACCAATGGGGGCTCGGGCAGCAAATACCACCAGACGAAAAGTCCGCTTAGAATGCATGTTAGCAGAACCGAGCGGAGATCCCGAAAGTAGGATAGGGATAAGGCGTCTTAGAAAGCGAATGCTCTGGTTTTTCCGCTTTCTCGCATCGCGTCCCCCAGTCCCATTACCCGCTCCGGTGATCTTAGCAGCTTGGCGGTGTACCCCCGATTGGGAGCCATTGCCGAAGAAATCGTTAAAGGCAACTGGCCGAGCCCGGCAAAAAGAGGTTTCCAGCAGAGCGAAAGCGCTTGAAGTTGAATATTCTTCCGCGAGGCGGGGCCCTTCAAGCACGCTTTATTTTGTAAAATACTTTGAAGTTTGGACAACGGGTTGATCCACTGTTGTAGATGAGAGAGTGGACCACTTGCAATATCCTCCTTCAGCGCCTTCGGAAAGCGCCGCCTTACATTCGGACGGAGAGTCGGGATCGAAGAACTAGGTTTGTTGCTACTACTACTTCTACTTCTACTAGAAGTACCATAATCGGGCCGCTTGAAAAACGGCACTCTTTATTGTGTGCTCTGAGGAACTCCTGGTTAGAAGTCACCTTGAGTCCGCTAAAAGACTAGTCACTAGTCTTCTTTCTTATTTGCTGGATGAGAGAAAGAAATGCTTTATTAGGCCTATTGATTCTCTGCAATCAAGGGCCATACATTTTCAAAATTAGATTGGCCAAGTCTTCCTAACGGGAACTGCAGGCTGAGGCACTTGGCCTAGCATCGGGTTCTGAGGAAGAAAGTTCTGGCCATATAACTAAGAAGGCGGCAAATCCTTCCTTTGCCTTTCCTCCCTAACTCTGTCATCCAATGCATATTCTATATAGCACCAGCCCCTCTTTTTCTTCCTAAGAGCGCTTCCTCAGTAGATATTCAATCTCTATCACTAGCAGCTTAACGTCCTTCTTTCAAACAGTCTATTTCGCTAGTCCCACGGCCCTCTCTCTGTCGATAGCAGCTCCTTTTTCCTTCTCTGTGCGTGGGTTAGCACTTGACTTGATCGGATACTTTTTCTTATTTCTATTTCAAATTCAAAGAATCAAGTTCCCAGTTCGATTGGATAGATCTCCTAGCCCCTCCTTCGCTTCCGAAAGGAGGCAGCCACCTTTGCTCGATACCGGGTTTCCCGGCTCCCGATCCTCCTGCTTTCCTATGCACTAAGACCCTCATTCTAACGACTTAGCGAATCAGTCCCCGAGCGAGTTAAGATCGGCCTCCTTTGTATGGAAAGGGTGAGGAAATTCCAAAGTAAAGGCGCCCTACTATGATGATGATGGGGGTGCCGCCTACTCTCTTTGATTAGTTTGGATAAGGCCTGAGAGTGGAAGGCTCCCCGCCTTCGGTAATCAAAGAGCTTCTAGTACGAAATTATGCATTCTTTATCCGCTTTCCAACTTCCGTTAGAAACGAATCTCGCTCAGTTCTTACATAAGAAGTTCCTTCCCTTACTAGATATTAGACACAGGCTTCCTCTATCCCTTCGCGCGGGGTAACGAACGCTACGCCCCTTAGGTGCCTAAGCCTCCTGATCCTACTCCTACTCCTGCGCTAAGTCTTTGTCTCAATGACTGCTAGATTTCTAAATCTCTTCCTTGGCTTAGTATAAGACTTATCTCCTCAAGAAGCCGATTCTATACATTCCGCTAGCTCTTCTTTAACAGGAGCTATAGACAGCCCTGGGGGACTTTCCCCAGAAAGAGAAAGCTGAAAGTCAAAAGCAGGGGAAGCCGAAAGATAACTTAAAGCTTTCCTCAAAGATTCCATTCTCCTACTGCTACAAAGAGAGTTTCATAGTCTCGATCTTATACCCGGAATAAGCCTCTCTGGTCGTCTTGGGTTAAGAGGAAATATCTTCGCCGGAATTCTCTTTGGCAGGTGGACAGGCCTAAAGACTCTGATTCGGTCTTGGTATATTATCCTAAGAAGAGATGATGTAATGGATGCAATTCGCTATCAAATTGGAGACGGAGGTCCGTTTTTGGCATCATCCTTGGCTTACGAATGGCCCCTTATCCCGGCCAGTCGACTACAGTTTTTGGGTTATCTCTCGTATTCCAGAAGCTGCTCGCCTTTCGGACCTTATTGGTAATCAGAGGTGCGTTCTTCCTACAGCCAGAAATGGATTTTCTGGGGGACATATGGCAGGCGATTAGGGCATTGGGAATTCCCCCAGTACCTTTGCCTGACAGGGTGGTATGGGCCTTAGATACTGAAGAGGATTTCTTCTTCAGCTTGTCGAGAGAAAGAAAAATGAAGCGAGTAAGGGCGGTGGGTATAGCATAGGAGACAGGTGCATTCAATCCTGTTCTCACCAGCCTGTGCTGGGAGTACGCTTCATTAGGATTCTAAACCTTGCCTTATTAGGGCAATCAGTTCTGGCACAAAAGCCATTCTTGTAATGCCCCTTGATGGGATCTCATCTTCTCTGCGGGATTGGTTCCCGAATACTAACTACTATTCTCAGGGTTGAAAGTCAGATTTTGAGATATGTCACTTCCTTTACTGGTCGATAATCGGATTCTGTTGAAAGAAGTTTCATGTCCGAAAATCTTCTTCTAAAGATGTTGGGTGCTTCTTTCTTCTGGGAATTGGAAGTTGCTTTAGCAGCTTCAGGCCTGTGCATATCTTAACTAGCGGACTTAGTCCGAAAAGAATATTGCCTGCTCTTCGTAGAGCAACTATGAGTTTATTACTAGGCTAAAAGTAGTCATTATATGACATTCTCCTATGCGTCTAAAGGCAAGGATGGAGAAAGACCAACTTCCCTCTAGTCTGATGGATCGCTTTCTCTTGCGCATTAATGAATGGATCGAGGAATTGCGTATGAAAGGTGTATGGTCTATCTTAGACTATCTATCTAGTACGATCGATCAAGTCATTCAGTACAGTCTCTTCGTCGGTCTCGGTCGTTGTAGTTGATATGGATTCTGATTAATTCGTTGTTATGATGTTCCAGTTTCTGTTTGTACATCTTTCTCCCATGCTTTCCGTTGGTCAACAACCAACAAAAGTCAGTGTTCTATCCTTCTTCACTACTCCTACAGGCTTGACGGAGTTAAGCTGTCTGGAGGGAATTTCTTTGTCTCAATCAAGAATGCCTCAACAGCGTTTATCCATTTTTCAGTATGGGTCGAACCTTGACCCGCGAACTATGGAACAAGGTGATTTGATCGAACTTTCTAATTCTATCTCTGATCTCGCATATGAA